TTAAGAATCCATAGTTTCTATTCCTTATATATTCCCGCAAAGTCGTCAAAAAGGAAGAAGGAATAATAAGAGAGGATACTTTGATTTTCTCTAAATCTAATAGTAATTAGATAGACTAAGTAATTAGAGAGAATCTAATAAGTAAGAATGGAAATAACCCCTCATCGTTTTATTGCTGCTTTTATAGCAAGCAGTTTTGTGTTCAAACCAGCTAAATTCTTTTAGCTAGGATTTGTTGGAATAAAAAAAGGCCCGGCTAGGTATTGACCAGGCCAGGCCGTTGGGAATAAAGGGAACAAAATCAAAGAGGTCTTCTTTATTTTTCTTTCTATTTGTCTATTGAATCTTTCGAGCCCTTACTTAGATCTAAATTATCTAAATAATATTGCTGGTCAAAGTTGTACATATCAATATAATAAAGAAAGAGAAAGCAAGACTTTTTTCTGACTTCATGTCTAATGTAACATAGTCATTATTCTCTTGTTCAATTGGGAGAGATGGCTGAGTGGACTAAAGCGGCGGATTGCTAATCCGTTGTACGAACTATTCGTACCGAGGGTTCGAATCCCTCTCTTTCCATTTCCTTTGATGATTGATCTCTCTTTCAAATTTTGCAAATTCTTTTTTGCCTAGTTCAGCGTGTAGAATAGATAACAAAATCCTAAGAAATCAAAGAAAATGACAAAATCCTAAGAAATCAAAGAAAATGAAAAACCTTTTTTATTCTTCACGTCCAGGATTACGTCCTGGATCATTAGATAGAAATCCAAAGATGAAGAGAGAAACAAAGAATATCACTACTGTGTAAACGAAAAGTTTGAGAGTAAGCATGACACAATCTCCAAGATCATTTTTTTTTGAAAAAAAAAACGAGAAAAGAGAATAGATCCTCCATTTTTGATACTATAAATATCATTTATATATAGAATAGTCTAACTATTCTATTTTGACACCAAGAAATGATTTCTAGAAATAGAAAAGGATTTTCTGAAACTGAAAGTCATTTGTAATAAGAGTCCTTCATTACCAAAAATGGATTTCATACCCCCAATTAGATATTGGGGGGACCCTAACCTAACGCTATATTAGTAATTAGATTAGTAATTAGTAGGGTCTTTCGTTGGAAAAAGGTTAGAATGGCGAAATGGGTCAAGCCGGGTTTTGATTTCTCGAGGTTGTCCCCGACTTTCCATGTTTGAATCGAAGGTTCATACTGTAAGACTTAGTGGATCTTCTGAATTGTTAGAATCGCTTTCTCGAACAAATCATAAATTTTCTAGGATAGTCTTAAAGAATTTATCGAAAACTTACAGCAGCTTGCCAAACAAAGGCTAAGAGAAAAAAGAACAAAGGTATGACTGGCATAATATCTATAATGGGATTCAAAAAAGCATAGGCCTCAGGTAATTTGGCGAAGAAAAGACTAGTCGAATAAAGGGCAGAATTAAGACAGATACAGATCAAACTAAAGATATTAAGCATAACAGACATTTTGTTCTTGGAGATAATTGCATTTTGGTTGAGTTATTGATATAAATAAGGAAAAATGAAGTAAGGTAGACAAAAAGCCCTTCTTTTTCTTTGAACCCACCCAATCAAAAATCCTCCAATTCTCAAAGGAGAATAGAAGAAATCATACTTTCATACAATATCTTAATTGAATTCTATGTAATGATCAATAAATTCAGTTGAATTTGATATCTACACGTGTCAAAATCCTAATCTATTCTATAAATCTATAAAAAAAGATTTTCTATAGATAGTTGGACTGGAATTGACGAACATGTAACACCCATATTACACTTTATTAGTGTAGAATAGAAATCTAAATGGGGCGTCGCCAAGTGGTAAGGCAACGGGTTTTGGTCCCGCTATTCGGAGGTTCGAATCCTTTCGTCCCAGAGTGTATCCATTCTATCAAAATAAAGATTCCCTTTTTATTTGAAACTTCTGTTTAGAATATTAGTCATCAAATGTGATTTTTTTCTTTTTTGATTTTGATGATTCAGAGAAGAATCCTATTTTTTTTCACACCAAACGGAATGGAATTGACTGCAAATGACATGCAGATGGAACTGAATCTATTTGTGATCTGGGTAAGATGATAGATCACAAAAGTTTGAATTCAAAAACGATAGGGTGGGCTTTTCATCATATGCCCATTCCCTTCCTATTGAAGGAAGTTAGTTACTTAGAAAAACCTTAGGTCCCATCTCTATTTGAATTTTCAATGATTTCTTTTGAATCAAAATGCGAAGGGGCTTATTTTCCCTATCCCCTATCCCCTTTTCCCTGTCCCTAAAATGGAATTCCATTAACATTAAAATGGGTATTCCAATTAGTAATCTTAGCGTTCTGCGGATCTCTGAATTCTTAAATAAGAGTAAGTCTTGGTACTAATTCCATTTTATCCATGGGATTACGGCCTTAAGGCCGGGTTAGGGTAAACTAAGAAATAGTAGTAAGGACTTAATCTGGACTTGTTTGTCTTTATCCTTAGACAAGAGATAGTTCATATTCCGTAAAAAGAGACCTTTTAATTAGAATTAGATTAATTAGAAATTAGATTTATGAATCATCATTCCCATTGAATTAGGGGAGTAGATGTAGATGGCTCTTAATCAGTAACCGAAGAGATTTATGAATTTCAATCTCTGTGTCTGCCCAAATCACATTAACAAAGAATCAAGTTACATATGTAAAAGATTCTTTTTCTTTGATTCTTTGAACTTTGTAAGTGTTTTGTCTTTGGCGTTAATGAATAATTGTAAATCTATCTAAAATTTAGATGGGGGGGTCGCTCATACATTTTATTCACTTGAATGTCAAAATCGCAGAAAGATTACTTAACCCCAGGTTAAAAAAAATATGAAAATACATAGAAATGAGGAAATGCTTAGCTGAGATGTATGTATTGTTTGCTTTCGTTATATTTCAGTGACAGCAGTCTTTCCATTTTTGTGAAAAAGCATTGGAATGACTTCAATGTGAAAATGGAAATAGTTAACATGGATGAATCGGTTCGAAAAGAAAGAGAGATTTCTCTTTGTTTGATGTGAAAACCTTCCAGTCGCTTATCTGATTGATAAAATCAGAATCCAAAGAAACTAATTCTTCCCTTACATCAGGGTTTTTTTAGACAGTCTTTCCATTTTTGTCAAAAAGCATTGGAATGACTTCAATGTGAAAATGGAAATAGTTAACATGGATGAATCGGTTCGAAAAGAAAGAGAGATTTCTCTTTGTTTGATGATCAAATGGAGTCTTTACTGTCAAATTTTATTCAAATAATGATGTCTAAATAGGAAACTGTTTCAATTCGAAACATTTTAACTGATTCCTTAGGAGTTGAATCTTTTATATTTGCAGAAGTCGGAGTTGGGTCAATGTCAATCTAAATCCTAGCCCTAACTAACCTATCGAGTCGCTTGAGGATGGAGAGTCAAAAAGACTCCATTTATGCGTATTCTTTATATTAGTTATGCTGGTTCTATATTTCTCTTAGAGATTCCTCTTCGTTTTTTTTTTTTTAGAAAAATGGTTGCATTGATACAAAAAGGGATGGGGTCTTGCTAAGATTTTTCAGAACAATCTTTACCTTCTTTGTGATAGAAGAATTAAAGGGTAGATTACTATGTCTATGTACCGACTGAACTGAACCAATGACTATTCATGATTTCATAATTAAATCAATTTCATACGGGTTCCAAATTAGAGGAATGTTATGGTAAAACTTCGTTTGAAACGATGTGGTAGAAAGCAACGTGCGACTTGAAGGACGCGATCCAATGTGGATTCTTAGTCTTACATCCACCATTTTATATCGGAATGAGGGTGCTCTCGACTCGACATCATTTGTTCCACTCTAACCCCTCTTTTTGTTGGGTTGTAATGGAAATAAACAGAGTACGTGATGGAGCTCGAGTAGAAAAATAAATTTCTCGGGGGCAAGGATCTAGGGTTAATGCCAATCAATAAATTGAAACAACTTCGTAAGTAGATCTTCGATATAGAAATGGAAAGAAAGGATCCGATTTCAGCAAGTTTCAATTTTCAAAGCAAATTTGTTGTAATTGAGAAAACTCTTTTGATCCAAAGTGTATCACGTGAGAATCAACTCTTCGTATGGTTCCTTGGTAGAAAGAAATCACAACACAAAAGGGGTATGTTGCTACCATTTTGAAAAGATTAAGAGACACCGAAGTAATGTCTAAACCCAATGATTTCAAACAAAGAGAAAGGATCCCAAAACAAGGAAACACCATTAAAATTGTCTCAATAACTGAAAAAAATAAAGAATACAAATAGATTTTAAATGAGACAGGGGGGTTAAAGACTACTCAAAAACTCAAATTGCCTAAAGATTTTCCTTTGAGCAATTTTTGAAAATGATGCAACTTGAGTTATGAGTACAAATGCACTTTTTAGGAGGGAAGAAGAAAAATGGGTGAAATCATAGTCTAATTCATTTTATGGACCTTTTTCCCTTTCATTAGAACATTAGAATTCTATATATAGAGACAACTTTGAATCATTTTTTCTCGAGCCGTACGAGGGGAAAACTTCCTATACGTTTCTAGGGGGGGTGTTATTTATCTACATCTATCCCAATGAGCCGTCTATCGAATCGTTGCAATTGATGTTCGATGCCGAAGAGACGGAAGAGCTCTTCGGAAAGTGGGTTTTTATGATCCGATAAAGAATCAAACTTATTTAAACCTTTCCGCTATTCTCTATTTCCTTGAAAAAGGTGCTCAGCCTACAGGAACGGTTAAGGATATTTTAAGGAGGGCCGAGGTTTTTAAGGAACTTCGCCCTAATCAAAATCAAACGCAATTAAGGAACTTCGCCCTAATCAAAATCAAACGCAATTAAGGAACTAAAATAAAAAGGGGGCGGGTGGTTTTTAGAGAACTTTGCTTTCTATTGTAGAATTTTTTTCTACTGCTTACTTAATGATTCCCCGATCTAAACCCTTTTCTACCTATGTAGTGCTAATT